ATATCTTGGAGGGATAACCCTGTAAAAAGATTAAAAATCTCTCACCTTTTACTCGGTCACCAAAACTACACAAAAAATAAATATAAAACCCCTCTCAGGATAAATATAATAAATGCACAAACATCAAGATACTTCCCTATTCTATTTTTAATAGCAGACCTTATGTAATACGAATAAAAAAACTTTAGATAAAAGGAAAGACTAATAAGAGTTCTAAATAAAGGCAAAACCAAAAATATTCACGTATAATCACCATACAAAAAATTCTTCAAAATTGTTCATTTTCCGATAAATATAATAAAAGGAGGCAATCCTCTTAACCTTAAAATTCCGAATCTAATTATTATTTCTTCTCCTAAACTAAAAAACATTATTAGTAATATAAATCTTAAGCAATAAATTAGAAAATAAATTCAAAAACCCCCAAAAATTACTCCTAAACAACTTCAACCTGCATGAGCAATGGAAGATCCGCCTAGTATTGCTCGAACTGATGTCTGGTTTAAACCAATTATAGCTCCAACTAACGTTCTTAATCCTCCGAGCACTAACACTAATATAGCTAATCATGAACTATTTTCCACAACATTTGCTAAGAATGCAAAAGGTGCAATTTTTTGTCAAGTCAATATTAAAAGAATAGGTCCCCAATCTAATCCGGCAACTACCCTTGGAACTCAAAAATGTATAGGAAAGACACCTAATTTTATAAATAAACTAATTATAAATAATAAATCCCAAAATCAAAAAGAAGAAAGATTTATATAATATATTACTCCTCCAAGCATTAATAATCCCCTTCCAAGAGCTTGAATACAGAAATATTTAATTGAAGATTCTTTACTTAATGATATATATTCACTATCACTTAATAGTAAAGGAACCAACCCCAAAAACCTTATTTCCAGCCCAACTCAACATATTACCCAACTGGAAGAAGAAATTCTCACGAATGGTCCTAATAATAAAAATACCAAAAATAGTAAATTTCCAGAAGACACAAGGTAGAGAGACCTTTGTCCCATGCTTACCAACATCAATGGTACCCGTTCTGCCGGCGCCTACCCTCATTTATTTCTTGAATTAAAATAAATGGTTAAAAATCCTTAATTCATTCCTAATATGAAACAACCTTTTCATTTAGTTGAATATAGTCCTTGACCTATTTTAGTTTCTTTTGCAGTTTTATGTATACCTACTGGTTTAATTTACTATATCCGAACTGGAGACTACATTTTATTGTCTCTAGGCGGAGTTGCAACGTCTTTTATTTGCTATTTGTGATGACGAGATGTTATACGAGAAGCAACTTTTCAGGGACACCATACTTCATATGTAATTTCTGGCTTGAAAGCAGGATTTATTTTGTTTATTGTATCTGAAGTCTGTTTCTTCTTTTCTTTCTTCTGAGCTTATTTTCATAGTAGGTTGGCTCCCACTTTAGAGTTAGGTTCTGTTTGACCTCCTGTAGGTATTACAACCTTGTCACCGTTTCAAGTACCTTTATTAAATACTTCTGTGCTTTTACTTTCAGGGGTAAGAGTTACTTGAACTCATCACAGCTTAGAAAAAGGAGCCAAACAAAGAGCCCTTCAAGGTTTATTTTTAACCTTATCACTAGGCTTTTACTTTTTATGACTTCAATATGGGGAATATAATGAAACAGCTTTTACTATTGCTGATAGAGTTTATGGATCCACTTTTTTTATTGCAACAGGTTTCCATGGGTTACACGTAATAGTAGGAGCCACATTTTTAACGGTTTGTTTCTTCCGCATATTAGCCCTGCATTTTGATAAAAATCATCACTTAGGGTTTATTGCAGCAGCCTGGTACTGACATTTTGTTGATGTAGTATGGTTGTTTTTATATGTTAGAATTTATTGATGAGGTTCATTCTAGAATAGCTTAAATATAAAGCACTGACTTTGTAACTCAGAGATAAATCAAATGTTTTCTAGATATGATGTTTTAATTAAAGTAACCTTATAACATCAAAAAAGCACTAAATAAATTAGACTTCAGAACAAGAATTAATGGAAATATATGTACAAAGATAGTAATATAACATATTCTCTTTGAAGGAACTCCGCTCAGAAAATAATGAGAGAAAGAACCATGGTTTAATGAAGCATATAAATATATATTATACCCGGCTCTAAAAAATACTATTAAACCTATTACCCTAGCTACTCAAAAACTATAGCTTCATAGAGTGGGAACAATAGCCATTTCACCGACCAAATTTAGTGTGGGAGGACATGCTATGTTAATACAACAAAAAATAAATCAGAGTATTCTTAAGACAGGGTATACTTGAAGCATCCCTTTTATATAAGGAAGATTTCGAGTGTGTCTCTTTTGGTAAGAAAAATATGCTAGACAAAATATAGCCCTTGATGAAAATCCATGAGCTACTATTGTAATAACTGCACTTAACACCCCCCAAGAAGTATCAAGTAAAATTCCTGCGGATACAATACTTATATGTCCTACAGAAGAATACGCAACCAGTGATTTTACATCTATTTGACGAAAACATATTATCGTGGCAAGAAACCCACCTCACATTCTTACTATAATAATAATCGTAGTATACCAATCAAGTTTTATATTAAAACAAAAATTTATTTGAATTATACCATATCCCCCTAGTTTTAACAAGATTCCTGCTAAAATTATGGAACCAGCTAAGGGAGCTTCAACATGGGCTTTAGGTAATCATAAATGGACACCATATATTGGTAATTTAACTAAAAAGGCCCCATAAATAATAATACCAAGTATTCCTCTTATAATTGGGCTAGATAAATGTAAAATAGAAATTTCTATACTTGATATTCGTCAGCAATGCCAAAGAATAGTTACTAAAAGAGGTAAAGAAGCCCCTACCGTATAAAGCATTATATAAGAGCCGGCTTGAAGTCGTTCAGGTTGGTATCCCCAACCAATAATTAAAACCAATGTAGGGATTAAAGAAATTTCAAAAAATACATAAAATATTATTAAATTACAGGAAGAAAACGCTAAAACTAATGCTAAAGATAAAGAAATAATTGATAATATATATATTTGGGATAATTTTTCTTCTGGAGTAGCAATTAAAGATAAAAAACACAGTAAACAACTTAAAAATACTAGCAATCTGGAAATATTAGAGGTTAAAGAAAAGCTATCCAAGCTACTGGCAAAGACGTGATTTAGATTTATTAATCCTACCATGATTGATATTCCTAAAGTGAATATCACACCTCCTCAACTGAGAAAAATAAATATAGACCTAATTAAAAAAACAAGTTCAATAATCATAATGAGGATGGAAGACAAAATCTCTCCCGAACTCAAGTTAGCAGCCTAAGTTTCTAATCCCCACTAAATTTTTGTTATATAAAGGTTTTGAAAACCTTTTTGGAGAAAAAATTTTCTCAACAAAAATCTTATGTTTATCTTAATTGTAACTTTCCTTATCTTACTTTGCTCAGCGCTTATTATTGTATATCATATTACCAATTATATTAGTTATTCGGATTTCAGCGAAAAACTAACTGCATTTGAATGTGGTTTTGATCCTTTAAGAGAAATACGGTCACCTTTTTCCACCCGTTTTTTCTTATTAGTAGTATTATTCTTAATTTTTGATGTTGAAATTGCTCTTTTATTTCCGGTTTTAAGACTGTTTTCCACTAATGTATCTTTATTAGCAACAAGAGCTCTTGTAGTATTTCTATTAATTTTACTATTTGGGATATTTCATGAATGAAACGAGGGAGCTCTTGATTGATTTAGTACATAAATAGGTAAGCTAAATTAAGCTATTGGGCTCATAACCCAACAATGGACTCCATCCTCTATTTAAAACTTTGTATTGATTAAGAGTTAGCATAGGTCAAACTTAAGTATGGTAATTTTGGTAGTAAATTTTTAACCCAGCAAGAAGCATTAAACTATACTAGAAATAGTAATTTAATTTAGCCTAAAAAACTGGACCAATAAGGTGCCAGCAGTCGCGGTCACACCTTACAATTGAGTTAACTTTCTCAGGTTAGCTTAAGAAGAAGAATCTCGTAATACGTCTGGTGAAATAGAACTATAGAGATAAATGCACAATTCCATAATTCTATACATTTGCTAAAGCTCTGTAAATAAACCAGGATTAGATACCCTGCTATATAGAGTTTAATTTTCCCGCCTAAGCACTATGACTAAAGAGTTAAAACTTAAATTACATGGCGGTAGCTAGAAATTTCAGGGGAACTTGCCAAGTAAATGATAACCCTCAAGGAACTCTACTCCTTCTTATAGTTTGAATATCGCCGTCTTCAGTATTCATTAAAAGATGAACCCAAAATGTAGTTCTCACAAAAAGACAGGTTATGATGCAGCCAATGTAGGAGCTTCAGGTGAGTTACAATAGAAATATTTCTTTGAATTCTCTCTTAATTAAAGGGATGAAATTGGACTTGAAAGTAAAACATTAAAAAGAACATTAATTGAATTTCTCCACTATCTGTGCACAAATCGCCCGTCGCTTTCGTTGAAAAATGAAATAAGTCGTAACACAGTAGGTGTACCGGAAGGTGTACCTGTCTTTATGGTGAAATTATCACATCACTTTTTCAAGGTGAAATTGAATTTATATTCTAAAGATATATATCTGAAAGCGAATATTTGCACTAAGTTTCGGCCTTAGCTTTGAGAATTATCTCTCAGGTAAATGATATCAGATCTATTTTCTTCATTGGATTGTATACAAGCAGGTAAACTCTCAGTATTAATGTGAATAATTCCTATTTTTTTTTCTTCAATATTTATTATAACAAATTCGTGAACACATAGCTACTCAAAGGCTTTATTATCAATTATTTCAACTAATAGAGAAACCCGTCAAAAAGCCTTACCTGTTTTTACTTTAATACTATATGCTCTAATAATATATTTACTTTTAATAAACTTTTTGGGTCTAGTTCCATTTGTTTATGGGCCTACAAGAAATATTTGAATTTCAGCATCTTTGGCACTAGTGTTCTGAAGCCTACTTATTTTCTCTGGGTGAATAAAATTTCCTGTAGAATCAGCAGCACATTTTGCTCCTGCTGGAGCTCCCAGGGGTTTTATTCCCTTCTTAGTCGTTATTGAAACAGCTAGAATCTTAATTCGTCCATTAACATTAACAATTCGAATTATTGCCAATATTAGTGCCGGGCATATTATTATAGGCTTAATTGCAAGATCTTTAGCTTCTGCCACGGTCTATACCGTAGGATTTATTTTTGTAGCACATATTGGGTATAATATATTTGAAGTGTTTGTGTGTACAATTCAAGCATATGTATTTTCTTTATTAGTTAAGTTATATGGAGAAGAACACCCATCCTAATCTAGGAGAGGAAGCTATTGGAGCATTTGACTGTTACTCAAATTATAGCACAACTAGATGTGTGCCTTCTCTGATGCCTCAATTAAGTCCCATACTAGGGTTTTTAATATTCTTCGTAATTTTATCTTCTTATCTTTTTCTAGTTTGTAGTTTTAGAAAAGGTGCTCCTTTTATTAGTTCTACAAAAGGCTTGTCAAGAAACTCTGAAAAACATTTTCAACCCTTTATTATAAAATAATGTAATATGAAATGGCAGAATATAATGCCTAAGCCTTAAGAGCTTATCATGACCTTTCGGTCTTTCATAAAATGAATCTTTTTGGTGTAAAAGCACGAGAGATTTTGATTCTCTAGGAGGATAAAAATCTAAAAGATAAAGGACACAATATAACAACAATTACCGGAGCTGAGGGCTTTTCCCTAACGTTAAGTTTGCAACTTATTATTTTATTAAACTACAGCCCTAAAGGTAATTTTTCAAAAATTATTTTTGGGATCACAGACCAAGGTTTTTTAATTAAACTAACCTTTATTTTCCTAAGCTATTTCTTCATAGTCCTTCTGTTTGGAAAACAGATGTACAAATATACTTCTTAGGATATTAAAATTCTAATCTACAAAAATCTTCTAAGCCTATAGTTTCTACCACGATAGGTATAAATGAGTGATTAGCCCCACAAATCTCAGAACATTGTCCATAAAATACTCCAGGCTTTTCTACAAATATTCTTATTCTATTTAATCGACCAGGCACAGCATCTATTTTAACTCCTATAGCAGGAAGAGTTCAAGCATGTAAAACATCCGCAGAAGTTGCAATTACTGTTGTTTCTATTCCGTAGGGAACTACAGTCCGGTTATCAACCTCTAAGAGCCGAAAATCCCCTTCGTTTAAATCATTTTCAGGAACCATATATGAATCAAATCTTCCTTTATCCGAAAAAGGAATTTCGTAGCTTCAATATCACTGGTGTCCAGTGGCTTTTAAAATAATACCACTATTTCTTCGTTCATCTAGTAAGTATAGTAATCGTAACGAAGGTAAAGCTAATCAAATTAAAAGTAAAGCTGGGACAATTGTCCATACTGTTTCTAATCGTTGAGCCTCAAATATTGTTCGAGACGTTAAAGAATTTATAACTAATTTACATCCTAATGTTGCTACAAAAACAAAGATACCTAAAAGTAACACTATAGCATGATCATGAAATAAAAATATTTCACTTTGTAAAGGAGAAGCAGCATCAATTAACCTGAGTTGTCCTCAAAATCTCATATAAACAAAAGGTGTATAACCTATAATTACAGCTTCAGTGTAGTGCTTTAAATTTTTAAGCTATTTGTTTTTTAGTTACAAAGTTTAATTTGTGTTTAAAGCTCGACAAGCTATTGTTTTAATTTAAAACTAAACTAAAATTCTAATAGTTTTCTTCAGATGGCTGGTATTCCTGTTAACAGAACAAATGATAGAAAATACATAATTCTAATAGGGATAGCTAAAGTAGCATAAGGCTCCTCAATTGGACAAGCCCCTAGCCATGTTAATAATAAAAATGAAACTACTAAAACCCAAAAACAAACCTGATATGGAGGTGTAAATGATGCTGGTACAATTTTTCCATATAAAGCTCTTAAAGGTAAAAAATATAAAATTGTTATAGAAGCTACTAATGCGACTACCCCTCCTAGTTTTCTGGGAATTGACCGTAAAATAGCATAAGCAAACAAGAAATATCATTCAGGCTGAATATGAACTGGAGTAACTATAGGACTTGCGTGGTTAAAGTTTTCAGGATCTCCTAAAAGAGTAGGAAAAAAAAATCCTAAAAGAACTAATATTGCTAACACAATTACAAACCCAACAATGTCTTTTCAAGTATAATAAGGATGAAAAGGAACTTTTCTTACATGATTTATTTCTCCCAAGGGATTAGTAGACCCTTTTTCATGTAAAAAAAGAATATGTAATCCCCTAAGAGCACCTACTAAAAAAGGTAAAATAAAATGAAGAGAATAAAACCGATTAAGGGTAGATTGACCAACCGAAAATCCTCCTCAAATTCATTCGACAATATATCTTCCAAGATAAGGAACAGCAGACACAAGATTAGTAATTACTGTGGCACCTCATAAGGATATTTGTCCTCAAGGTAATACATAACCTAAAAATGCTGTTCCACCTCTTGCAAGAAAAATAGTAACCCCTACTATTCATGTGTGAGGTTGTGTAATATAACTCTGGTAATATAACCCACGACCTATATGTATATACAAAAAGAGAAAAAATAAAGAGGCTCCATTAGCGTGAAGATTCCGAAAAAGCCAACCGGCTGGAACATCACGTATAATATGAATTACTGAAGCAAAAGTGTTTGTTATATCTGCTGTATAATGTATAGATAAAAATAATCCGGTCAAAATTTGTAAACCTAGTAACAAACCCAAGATTGACCCTCCATTTCACCAAATGGAAAACCTTATTGGTCTTGGAAGCCCTAGTAAAGGTTCAGCTAAACGTGATTTATGCATAAAATTTTAATGAAGTTATTGATATTACCTGATCATTTCCCCGAATACGTAAAATTCTAACTAGTAAACCTAATCCTAAGGCGGCTTCACAAGCCGCCAAAGTTAAGAGAACAAGAAAAAAGTAAATCCCGGCCCCATATACAAGAGAAAATCTAAATAAAAAAATTAAGAGACTTAACATTAAAGCTTCTAATCTAATTAATAAAATAAGAATATGCATATTTAACTTAGCAAAAGTAAAGAATGCTATTCCTACCCCTAACCAAGAAACTTTTATTAAAAACACCAAAGCTAGAGTAATTCATTTTTGGCTTTGAAGGCCACTGGTTTTTTTAACCTATAGCTCTTTCGGGTGGGACATTACAGTCATGAATAAATTTACAATTTATCGCCTTAGATTCAGCCACCAAAATTACTTAAATTAAAGCTGCTAAAGAAACCATACAAAGGGCACATAAAGAAAAAGGTAAAAAAGATTTTCAACATAACATTATTAATAAATCATAACGAAAACGGGGATAAGCTCCTCGAACTAGTAAAAATAAAATTGCTATAACTAGAATTTCCAAAGAAAATGTTAAATTAGGAAAAATTTTTGAAGAAAAAAACCAAACTGTTGTTGTTATTGATATAAAAAGAATCCTTGCATATTCTGCTAGAAATAATATAGCAAAAACCCCTCCGCCAAATTCGACATTAAAACCTGATACTAATTCAGACTCACCTTCTGCAAAATCAAAAGGGGCTCGATTAGTTTCTGCTACAGTCCTAGTAAATCATACTGCCACCATTGGAATTAACAAAAATATTACTGGAAAACCTAGTTTTTTTACTTCGTCTCATGAACAAGAACATAATATGAAAGCTCTAAATAATAATAATAGGAGTATCCTTACCTCGTAGGAAATTGTTTGAGCAGAAGCCCGTAAAGCCCCTAAAAAAGCATATTTTGAGTTCGAAGCTCATCCAGCCAATATTGTACCATATACATTTAATGAGGTAATACAAAAAAATAGTAACAAGCCCCAGGCAACAAAATTATTACTTCAAGCGCTCGGGTATAAATGTCATAAACTTAGACCAAGAATTAATCTTAGGAAAGGAGCAAATAAAAATATATATTGATTACTCCCATATGGTATAATTTTTTCTTTGGTAAAAAGCTTAATTGCATCAGCAAAAGGTTGAATAATACCTCAAATCCCAACTTTATTAGGTCCTTTTCGTAATTGAACATATCCTAAAACTTTTCGTTCCAAGAGGGTAAAAAAAGCTACTGCTAATAAAACACATAAACAAGTTAAAATTCTAGACACTAAGTAATAAACCACTTAAAACAATTATTACAGAAAAAAAGGACGATAAAATTAATCGAGAATCTGGCCAATTTCCTTCTTGTGTAAAATATGATCCAGACCAAAAAAGACTTTTTTTTATAGCATAATAAGGTTCAATTCATCCATTATCTAAATACTTTATTTTTCTTATCCAAGAACTAAAAGGCTTTGTAGACCCATAAACTAAAGGAGTTAAAAAGAATAATGTTGATAATAAAAATCTTTTTTTACTTTGACCATTTTCTACAATACCATAAATAATTCCCCCAATAGTAACAAAATTAATTAAGGACCTTTCCATCCTAGGTAGAAAAGCTATCTCAAACCTTGAGATCTCTAATCTTAGAATTAACTTTCCACCTGTAATAGCCCCTAAAGAAAGAAGAAAAACAGGAAATGTGGTATAAATATTTGAACAGCTTATTAAAAGAGAAATACCTGTTTTATCTCAAGAAACTGCTTTTAAAGTACGTACAACATATTTAGCCGTAAACATTGTTGCAATTATTATTGTAACTACCCTAAATAGATTAATAGGATTTATAAATATTTTTTCCAAGATTATATGCTTTGAATAAAAAGCTCTTATAAAAGGAGCACCTACTAAACAGAGTCTACTAATATTAAACATTACACAAGTAGTTGGCATTATAATACCAACCCCTCCTATTATACGAATATCTTGGACCCCAAAAGTTACTATAAGAATATGACCTGCAGCCAAAAATAATAATGCCTTAAACAAAGCATGAGTATATAGATGAAATAAAGCTAAAGAAGGAAGGTTTATTCCAAGTCTAAAAACTATTACACCTAGTTGTCTTAACGTTGACAAAGCAATAATTTTTTTAATGTCATTTTCATAAGTAGCTGCCCATCCACCTAATAAACAAGTGACTGATCCACATAAAAGTAAAAGAGAACAGATTCTTTGATTTAAACTAAGTCTAAACCTTAAACGAATAACTAAAAAAATACCAGCAGTTACCAGAGTTGAAGAATGAACTAATGCACTTACAGGAGTGGGGGCAGCTATAGCTGCTGGTAACCATGACCTAAACGGAACTTGAGCCCTTTTTGTTAAGGCAGCCGTACACAACAATATAATAACGCCAGAAGAATAAAATATTTTATCTCTCATTGAAAAAAAACTAAACTGCCCTTCTCTTATAAATAAGAATATACTTAAGACAATAATTACATCCCCAATACGATTAATTATTAACGTTTGGAAACCTGCCATCTGAGATTCTTTTCTTTCATAATAAATAATTAAAGCAAACGAAGTAATACCCAGCCCATCTCACCCAAGAAGTAAGAAAAAAATTGAACCGGAAAAAATAAGTAAGTTTATAGACACGACGAACGATAACAAGATTCAAATAAACCGACCCGAAAAGGGATCCTCTTCTATATATTTGTGTGAAAATATAAAAACACTCCCAGAAATTAAAGTAACAACTATACTAAAACCAATTCTCACTTTATCAAAAATTAATATAAAAGAGAAATTAGAAGAAGAAAGATTAAATAATCTAAATTCAAGGATTGTGCTCCTGTTTAGTTTCATTAAACCATATGCACTAAAAAGTATAACTAAACAATACCTAAACAATAATAAAGAAAATTTTAAACTTTTAACTCTTTTCATTGCCGCCTACCCTAAAACACCCTGCTCCAGAAATCCGAACTACTACTAGTAATATAGTTAATAATAATACAGCTAAAAACAGAAAAATAGAAATATTTCTTTTTTCTAATAAACTTCTTCCGTTTGTCCAAGCCCTAAAGCCTAAAAAATTTCCTACTAGAACGTTTCTTCTAAAAATTCTACCAATAAAAGAGACTACCAACGCACAAATAAAGCCATTAACCCTAAATTTGAAAGGGTAATTTCTCCTGACGAGACAAATATAAATAAATATCACCAATAATCCCCCCACATAAACTAAAAAAAGAACATAAGAGAACCAAAATCTAGAATAAAGGGATATTATACTAACCAAAAATAATCTAATACCAACTACTATAGCAGCCAAACTAATAGGATTTTTAAATAAAGGAAAACAAAAAAAGAGTGATATACAGAACCAAGAAATTAGAAACAATTCAAAAATAGTAATATATACTATCCTCTAACTCCCAAAGTTAGTGTTCTTCCAAACTCTTTTTGAACATATGGTTCTGAGATGTAAAATCTACTTTTTAGTTGCAAACCAAATCTTCTAAATAAAGTACAAAACCGACTAATATCTTAATATTATAAATTGAACCTAAATCAATTGCATTTTTCTGCCAAGTCAAGTTATATGAGACATATTAAAAACTGGTCCTTTCGTACTAAGTTTTTAAGTAAAAAGATAGAATCTGACCTGGCTCACGCCGGTCTGAACTCAGATCATGTAGGAATTATAGTTCGAACAGAACCTTTCCAAAAAGGCGGCTAGCCCTTAAGTTTCCTAGTCCAACATCGAGGTCACAAACTTATTTTTAAAATTATGCTGTTATCCCTAAGGTAGTTTATTCACATTTAAAAATATCGGTTTATATTCTTTAGGAGGTTTGAGTTTTCTCCTATGTTGCCCCAACAAAACTAGTGAAAAAAATAGGTCTTTTTTAAGTAAAACTCTAAGGGTCTTCTCGTCTTTTTTCTTAATATAGGCTTTTTCACCTATACAGCAACTTCAAATAAATAGTTTAGAGACAGCTAAGCCCCGTAACTCCATTCATACCTGACCCTAATTAAGGGCCAATTGATTGTGCTACCTTAGCACGGTCAAAGTACCGCGGCCATTAATATAACATTGGGCAGGTATAACCTTTAATCCTTTCCAAAGGCTATGTTTTTGTTAAACAGTCGAAGCTTGTGTTTGCCGAGTTCCTTTTAACTAATTTAAATAAAAGAATTTAGAATTTTTCTATAAGCTTAAAAAAATACTTTAATTTATTACTCATCTACACATTATTTTCTCCAAAATTAAGTAATTTGGATTAATTTCATAATATTCAAAATACTAAAAATAATAATAATTTTAAATAATAAAATCTCTTCAAGGTTAATTATAAAGAATTAAAAAATCATTTAAGTTTTTGTTTACAAAAAACCTAATAGCTTTATGTCTAACTTCTCAGCACTACATGCTTTTCTGAAATTTCCAGATATCCTAAGAATTGAAAGTTTTTCGCTCCTATTTGATAATCTATAAGCCATATTTCCACATAACTTTTATATGCTAAAACAAGTTATCAAATAGTTCTTCTTAGTTCGGGAATTATAATTCAATCTTAATTTTTGTGCAGCCATTATACCAAAGGTAAGAACTACGGAACAATTTATCTTTAAAAATTCCAAGTATGTACCACATCTAAAATGTTCTCTATTATAACATCTTTTGAAAATATAAGAGTCTTAAGCTAAGAATTTTTTCAATGTAACTGAAACGTAAAAATTATACTTCTCTTACATCTAGTTCTAATTTCTAGCTGTTACTGAACACTCAATATTACTATGGAAATCAAGAGGAAGAACTTCTTCTCATTCTCGGGAAATTGAAGGAGCTTTTGTAAACAACACACCCCGTTGTCTAACTAATGCTTCTCACAGAATAAAAATAAATATTAACACCGCAAAAATTGAAAATAAAGATCCAAATGATGATACCTGATTTCACTTAAAGTAAGCATCAGGGTAGTCTGAATATCGACGTGGTATGCCTGCCAATCCTAAAAAATGTTGAGGAAAAAAAGTTAGATTTACTGCACAGAACATTACTAAAAAATGTGATTTAGCTCATCGTTCATGTAATGTTAAGCCTGTTATTAAGGGAAACCAATATACAAACCCTCCAAAAATAGCAAATACAGCTCCTATAGACAAGACATAGTGAAAATGAGCCACCACGTAATAAGTATCATGTAAAACAATATCTAACGAAGAGTTTGAAAGGACAATCCCAGTTAGACCCCCTAAAGTAAATAAGAAAATAAATCCTAATACCCAGTATATAGAGGCATCAAAAGGACTACGGCTTCCATAAAGAGTTATTAATCATCTAAATACCTTAATTCCTGTAGGAACCGCAATTACCATAGTAGCTGCAGTAAAATAAGCGCGAGTATCTACATCCATTCCAACTGTGAATATATGGTGAGCTCATACAATGAACCCTAGAATACCAATTGAAATCATGGCATAGATTATTCCTAAAGTCCCAAAAGCTGGTTTTAAAGTAAAATTACTAAGAATATGAGAAATTATTCCAAACCCAGGAAGAATAAGAATATATACTTCGGGATGACCAAAAAATCAAAAGAGATGTTGGTATAAAATAGGATCACCACCTCCTGCAGGATCAAAAAACCTAGTATTGAAATTTCGGTCTGTTAAAAGTATAGTAATTGCCCCTGCTAATACAGGAAGTGATAAAAGTAAAAGAAAAGCAGTTACTAATACTGATCATACAAATAATCTTAAACGTTCTATTGTTATTGCCGTAGAACGCATGTTAAAAATTGTTGTAATAAAATTAATTGCCCCTAAGAGAGAAGAAGCACCAGCTAAGTGAAGTGAAAAAATTGCTAAATCTACTGATGTTCCCCCATGAGCAACAGGCCCAGAAAGAGGAGGATATACAGTTCAACCTGTTCCAGCTCCTCCTTCTATTAAGGTAGAACACAACAACAGAATAAAAGAAGGAGGAAGTAACCAAAAACTTATGTTATTTATTCGAGGAAATCTTATGTCTGGGGCTCCAATTAATAATGGAACTATCCAGTTCCCAAACCCTCCAATTATTAATGGTATTACCATAAAAAAAATTATTACAAAAGCATGAGCCGTAACAATCACATTATAAAAATGGTCATCACCTAAAAATGCTCCAGCCGTTCCTAACTCAAAACGAATCAGGAGTCTCAGCCCTGTACCAACTAATCCACATCATATACCTAAAAAGATATATAAAGTTCCAATATCTTTGTGGTTTGTCGAAAAAAGTCAACGCAT